TTTCTGGCTCGGCTATCCTACTTAGCCGAGCCATTCCCTTTATGATACTGAAAGGGAAAAACCAATAAAATAAAGAAAAGCAACAAATGTATTCAACAAGAAAAAAAAAAGGAGAGAGAGGGATTCGAACCCTCGATAGTTCTTTGTTTCGAACTATACCGGTTTTCAAGACCGGAGCTATCAACCACTCAGCCATCTCTCCGAAAGATAATTTCTATTCTATTTTATTTTTTTTCCACCGAATAGAAATAGCCATATAAGTTGATACCATTACTATACTATCTAAAGATATTGGGTATGAATCTATAGGTCTATCTATCTGGATATAGATGCATGATCCATGCGTACCTCTTTTTAAAGTCAAAAAACTACCCTCGATTCTATGCCTGAATAAAGTTCAAAAAGCGGTAATAAGTCATATAGAATCTAATACGTCATATAGAATCCATGATGGATTCCTGGTAAAATCCATCCATGATGCTTTTTTTTACAACTTTTTGACTAATAAAGATAAAGAGATAAAAAGGTATAAGTCTTTTGTTGGTAGATTGGAGGATTAGAAACATGACTATTGCTTTCCAATTGGCTGTTTTTGCATTAATTGCTACTTCATCAATCTTACTGATTAGTGTACCCGTTGTATTTGCTTCTCCTGATGGTTGGTCGGGTAATAAGAATGTTGTATTTTCCGGTACATCCTTATGGATTGGATTAGTCTTTCTGGTAGGTATCCTTAATTCTCTTATCTCTTGACCCTTTTCGTTCTAGATCCAAAAATGACCCCTCCCCGAATTTTTTCAGGTTGTGAGACACACTAAAATTCAATATAAGTTATAAGTCTGCAAATAAAGAAAAAAAAAAAATAAGAAAACGTAGCGGGAGGGGTCAAACTTATTGTATTTGTCTATTTGTTTTATAAAATATATTCTATATTTATTATTTGTTTATTTATTTTTGTTTGTTTATTTATTCTATTTTATTTCATTTTTAATTAATTAATCTAAAATAATAAAAATTTAAAATAATAAATAAATAAAATAATAAATAAAATAATAAAAATAATAAAAATAATTAATATGTTAATTATTAATTATATTAATAAAAATATAAAATTAATTAATATATTAAAATAATAAAAATAATTAATTCAAATAATTAATTAAAATAATATAGATTTAAAATAATATAGATTATATAATAGATTATAGAATCTAATTTAATATTAATTCGAATATTATTATATATAATATATAATAGAATATATAGAATTCCATTTTTATCATTTTTATTAATTATTAATATTGAATATATTTTTGAATTGAATATTTCAATTTAAATAATTCGAAATTGAATTTATTATTTATTAATATTATTTATTAAATAATATAATAATAAATAATATAATAAGAAATTCAATAAAAAAGAAAGAGACTATCTGACCTAGCTAGGCCCAAATAGGATCCATACATTGTGTATCACAAACAAAAAAAGTGCGGATATAGTCGAATGGTAAAATTTCTCTTTGCCAAGGAGAAGATGCGGGTTCGATTCCCGCTATCCGCCCAGAATAATAGATTAATGTATCTAATTTAATAGGATAAAGGATTAAGTATAGTTGATTATGATAGTATAGTGGTTCTATCCTCCCCCTTCTTCCCACCCCCAAAAGGGTAATTAATTAAATTATTAGTTAACAGAATCAAATCTAATTTTTTCGCAAAAAATTTTGCGGAGACGGGATTTGAACCCGTGACCTCAAGGTTATGAGCCTTGTGAGCTACCAAGCTGCTCTACCCCGCGATGAAGAGAAGAAATGAGAACTAATGGGCCAACAAGGATTGTTGACGCCCCTTGACCATATCTGTACAAATAGAATAGCCCATTTCTACAGAATGGTAAAGGGGCCCTCTACCTCTATGATCGATGATCATAGAAATAAATAGAAAAAAGAAGGGACATTTTAATCCTTACCAACTTGATCTTGTTGCTCCAGGCAACAAACATGCATGAACCATTTCACGAAGTATGTGTCCGGATAGCCCAAAGTCTCGATAGTTAGCTCTCGGTCTTCCAGTCGAAAAACAACGTCGATGGAGGCGTGTAGGTGCACTATTACGTGGCAAGGATTGTAATTTTCCATGAATTTCCCATTTTTCACTCAACGATGGAACTTTTTTTATTTCTTTTTTTGAGGATCGACGAATCAAATGATATTTTTGTTCCAATTTTTGCCTCTTTTTCTCCCTCTCAATCAAACTTTTTCTTGCCATAATGGTTCAATTCCTATTAGTTTCAATGATACAAGTCGGATCCTAGATGTAGAAATATAAGAAAGTGAATCCCCTCTATATCGAAGGATATATTGAGAATACAACACATAAAATAAAGAATTAACCAAATTTGCCCGATGTAGAGGCAATCAAGAAAGCCGCATAAGTGAATATATACCCTACAGAAAAGTGAGCTAACCCAACCAATCTTGCTTGAACAATGGAAAGAG